CTTCATGCCTACTATAACTAGTTATTTTGGTTTTCTACTAGCGGCTTTAACTATAACCTCGGCTCTTTTTATTGGTCTGAGTAAGATAGGACTTATTTGAAATGAATTGAATGAATAATTCATAAAAAGAAATCTTTCTGTAGTATTCCAAATATTCTCTCGTTCCTTACCGTACCGTGTTAATTACCAATTATTGGTTATTGAGATTCCGAGGCAATACGGATTAATCTTTCGGGATAGATATTACCTCTCTTTTCCCCCTTCAAATAAATGAAATTGAAATGATTGAAGTCTTTCTATTTGGAATCGTTTTAGGTCTAATTCCTATTACTTTGGCTGGATTATTCGTAACCGCATATTTACAATACCGACGTGGTGATCAGTTGGACCTTTGATTAATTAACATCTCTTTTTTTAACTGACCTCCTCCTTTCTTTAATTTAATCCGGGGGGGGTCAAGGTCAAATTCAGATTGCTGTTCAATTATTTAAGTTCAGTGTGTGTAATTTTCGATCTAAGACGACAAGAGGGGAATCACGCTCTGTAGGATTTGAACCTACGACATTGGGTTTTGGAGACCCACGTTCTACCGAACTGAACTAAGAGCGCTTTCTTATCACAACAGAAAAGACTGTAAAGAAGGAGATTCTTTTTGTTTCCCCCCAATAAAATACTTTTTGCATGCGTATACTAGCATATATCATAAATTTAAAGATTATGTATGTCAAAATTGAATCGATCTAAAATGGATCTCTCGTTACTGCTCAGAGAAGCAGTAATTGGTAGGGATGACAGGATTTGAACCCGTGACATTTTGTACCCAAAACAAACGCGCTACCAAGCTGCGCTACATCCCTTTCAATTGGTCTACAGTATCATTGTAGAGAATCCCCGTCCTGTTTTCCACATCCTTATTATTTTATTCCCTCCATTGATATGCAAAATGATCTTGCCATTTCTTCTTTTTAGTCTCATATCATATAACATATAATAATAAATGAATATTTTTCTTGGGAATTCTTAAGCGTAAAGTGACCCATTTTTCTAAGAAAAAAGAAAAGAAAATCTTATCTGCCCAATCATTGCACAGTTCAGCACATTTCAATTTGAATTATAGGGATTCCGCGCACAAATACAAGTGGTCTTTAACTACATATATCTCTTACCATAATCATAATATATATCTCTTACCATAATCATAATGTATTACAATATGGAATATAAAAGAAAGAAGGAGGCTTTTCAATGCGAGATCTAAAAACATATCTTTCCGTGGCACCGGTATTAAGTACTCTATGGTTCGGGTCTTTAGCAGGTTTATTGATAGAAATCAATCGTTTATTCCCAGATGCGTTGACATTTCCTTTTTTTTCATTCTAGTTTTTTTTTTCATTCTAGTTATTGAAATGGAACGGGGTGAAGAAGATTAGAGATAGAATCAAATATTTGTTATTTGTGACTAATCTCCCCTTCCCCTCTTTTCTTTTTTTTTTTTTTAGAATTAGATAGAATAAGGGAGGAAAAAGAAAGAAAAAGGTGGATTCAACCTCAGCGAAACTCGGGTTCAGGCTCCAATTCCAATTAAATTAATACTAATACAGTTAAAAGAAAACAGAAATGGAAATGTGGCTAGGGTAAGAGTATCATACAATACAAGATAAGTAAATGAAATACTGTACTGTGATTAGCAATATAATTAGAAATTAGTGTATTACTTATTATTTACTATATTGATTGCAACAAAATCTTTATTTCAGAATTTTATTTTTAGCGGTTAGCAACTTCTATTTTTTTGTTCCTTGCTTCTTATTCGCTGCGGATCAGAAAATAGAAAAGTTGGGTGAATCAAAAACCCAAAGGAGGTTCATGGCCAAGGGGAAAGATGTCCGAGTAAGGGTTATTTTGGAATGTACTAGTTGTGTTCGAAACGGTGTTAATAAGGAATCAAGGGGTATTTCGAGATATATTACTCAAAAGAATCGACACAATACACCTAGTCGATTGGAATTGAGAAAATTCTGTCCCTATTGTTACAAACATACAATTCATGGGGAGATAAAGAAATAGATATAGATCGAACCGACTGTTTGTGTGTCACCCTTCAAAGGAACATGAAAAAATAATATAGATATATATCTATATTATTTCATATATAATATATATAAATAAAAACAAATACAAATAAATATAGACAAACCAAATCCTATTAATTAATTCTATAAATCAATTTTGGATTTTGATTTCATCGAAACGGGATTTTGGTTTTAGGGATAAGGAATAAACAAATTATGGATAAATCCAAACGACTCTTTCTTAAATCCAAGCGATCTTTTCGTAGGCGTTTGCCCCCGATCCAATCGGGGGATCGAATTGATTATAGAAACATGAGTTTAATTAGTCGATTTATTAGTGAACAAGGAAAAATATTATCTAGACGGGTGAATAGATTGACCTTAAAAGAACAACGATTAATTACTATTGCTATAAAACAAGCTCGTATTTTATCTTCGTTACCTTTTCTTAATAATGAGAAACAATTTGAAAGAAGTGAGTCGACCGCTCGAACTACAGGTCTTCGAACCAGAAAAAAATAGGCTTGACTTACTCTTCAATTGAATCAAAATTCCAATCCGAACTCAAACACAGATAGATGGTTTTTTTGTTCAAAAAATCCGAGAAGCGGTCGTGTCGTAAGAAAAAAAAGAATCGGGGAAGAAGAATAAATCTTTTTTTTATTGAGCGTGTTCGCTCATTTGGAAGACTTTATCACATTATCTTATACTAATTATCTTATACTAATTTCTACTCTACCTTCCCGGAGTTAATTCTCCAGAGAACTCCATTTCTATGACGGATCCCTTCCCATTTCCTTTCCTTATTTTATGATCTCATTGGAAATCATATAAAGACAATTTCTATTTGATATAGCTATTTGTGCAAGTATTTTACGATTAAGAAGCAACTGCGCCTTATACAGATTGTGTATGAATCTACTATACATATAGGATACCTTATTCCCGCGAATTACTGCATTTATTCGAGTGATCCACAACCGACGAAAATCCCTTTTTTTCCTATCTCTATCGCGATGAGCCGAAACCAAAGCTCGTATTTTCTGTTGAGTAATTGTTCGAGTAAGTCTTGAATGAGCCCCGCGAAAACTTGATGCAAATAAACGAATTTTTGTTCTACGTCTCCGAGCTATATATCCTCGTCTAATTCTGGTCATTGAATAAATGAAACTTTGATGAATAACTAATTGATTTCCTTTCTTTCAGTTATTCTTTTCCCCTTTCCTAGTCGATTAATAACAAAACGGATTCTTCCAATTTATAAAATAAAAATTCCAATGGCTTTTGCTACTCTAACCTTCCCGACCACACTTTTTTCCTTTTTTCTAGGCATTGGAAATCCAATTTTTATAAATAAAAAAAAAATCAAAAAAGTAAATATAAATAGATAAAGAAGTTGTGGGTTCCATCGTCTCTATGGTTACTTCTTAAACGGTGAGGTCCTCTCTATACACCGGAGCCCCTTCCTTCATTTAATCAATGCTGTTGGTAACTTGTACAGTTACTACTCTTTGGCTCTACCCATGAATTTTCTAGTAATAGGTCTTTCATAACGAGATAGACCTTATACAGTAACGGTATTTAATTATGAAGATTGGCGGGGTAGCTGACCCTGTTAGTCCGTTCGGTCTTGGAAGAGTCGAAACATAACCTTTCTTTTTTTTTAATAGTATTTCCCCGCTTAATGGATAACTATTTGTTACCAACGGGGAATTTTTTCTCACCTTAAATTGAAACTTGAGGTGATTGAATTTGTGCCAATGAAAACCATAAATTTCATACACAATAGAAAGATATGATAGATCTATCTTTTTTAGATAGTGAATGCAGTTCTTCCATTCTATCCGATTCACTGGTACTGATCATTGATACTGGAAAACTTGTTTTCTTTCTTTTGTTTTGTCTCAGCCCAGATTTAAACGAGTCGCACATACACCCTTGTACATGTTCCTCGGCGCTGAGGGCATCCCCCAAGAGCGGGGGATTTCGTGACGTTTCTGATTGGCTGTCTCGGGTTTCTAATAAGTTGTTTAATAGTTGGCATGCGGAATTATACATTATGGGCTGGTTTAGATCGATCCTAACCGAATGATTATGAATTTCTTCTATTAAAAGATTAAATAGAATATTAAAGCCTTAAGAAGATAAAATCTTAAATCGTGTATTTGTGTGAAATCACTGCTATTTTTTATCCAACCGCTACAAGATCAACAATTCCATGAGCTTGGGCTTCTGTTGCTGACATAAAAACATCCCTTTCCATGTCTTCGGATACAACCCATAAGGGCTTGCCCGTTCTTTGTGCATAAACCCTTGTAAGGATTTCGCGCAGTTTCAGTAGTTCTTCTGCTTCCAGGATAACTTCTCCCGTTTGTGCCTCATAAAAACCGGCAATAGGTTGATGGATCATTACCCTGATGATAATGATATATTATAACATAATAAGAGATTCCTCTATCTCGCACGATTCGGCGAGGGGAAGAATAAGAAAAAGATAGAATTGAACAACCGTACGGGCATTTTTTTTTTTGCATTGCATACGGCTCGACAATGGAATTCGCTTTTTTACCTTTCCTCAAAGAAAGAGAAAAAATGGGGTCTATTATCCCCAGATCGGTAAATGATCCAATTACCACCCTTCTTTTTTTGGAGGAGTTCAAAAATACTATGATGGCCCCGTTGCTTTATATATTTATTTCGTTTGTGATTCAGCAATCCCAAAGTTTCTTTGTGTTTTTTTTTTCAAATAAAAAAAAATAAAGAAAAAAAATAATCTTCTTTTTGTTTTTATTTTCGTACTCTTTCATAACATAAATATTGTTAATAACCTTCCGGTGTGAAAAAAGTTTGTGACGCTGCAATAGGCCTACGATAGGTAAGATAAACTCGGAATACCCCTCCTTTATCTCATACTACTCCTTCGATACATAATCGAATATTTTGAAAAAAAAAAACAATAAGAATTTTCATATCGAATTCGAAGTGCCATGCTATTATTACTTAATATTAATAATTCATATGGCGAAGGCATAGTCTTCTTTTTTCTCTCAAATAAAAAACTCATTGGCGCCAAGCGTGAGGGAATGCTAGACGTTTGGTAATTTTTCCTCCGACCAGGATAAAAGACCCCATTGAGGCGGCCAATCCCATGCATATTGTCTGTACATCTGGTCGCACAAATTGCATAGTATCATAAATAGCTATTCCGGGTATTACCCATCCGCCAGGAGAGTTTATAAACAAATACAAATCCTTGGTCTCATTCTCTATACTGAGATATACCATAAGAGCAATAAGTTGATTCGAGATCTCGCTATCAACCATTTGGCCTAAAAAAAGTAATCTTTCTCGATAAAGTCGGTTGATTAGGATAAAATTGTATCCCTTCGGAGCCGTACAGGCATCTTTTGATGCATACGGTTCAACAAAACTTGCGAAAAAAAATCAATGTGTAGCTCCCAGCCCCCTTCTTTTTTCCAAGCGGACTCCTTCTATCGAAGAGGCTTTTCTTCCATTTTTCAAGAACGACGAGTTTGGCCGGTTTTTCGATATTTATAATATTCTAATAGAAAAAAGCAATTCACTAAACCTATCGAACTAACTTTTCATTGACGTATTTTTTCATCGAGATCCAATCCAAAAATCACGATGTCATTTTCTTGTTCCTGAATGGGCTTCTTCAATTTTTTTAGGTTTATGCTCTACTCCGAGTAAGGATCTGCCCGATTTTTATTTGCACATATAGGACAAATAACCCCAATACCACGTCTCTTTTTTGCTATGACTCCCCCCCCCCCCCTTTTTTAATTTATTTCTTTCATGTCTTACGCCAAATATTCGACGGATTCATCATATTTCTTATTCCATTGATTAACAGTTTGAGATCACTCCTATTTCGAATCAATTTCGAAATGGAATTGTTTATGATATCTAGATATAAGTAATAATCATAGATATATTACCAATTGGGTTTTTCTAAACGGAGCCTGGATACCTCAGTTTATTGGTCCCAGCCAAGACGACCATAAAATTTTTTTATTGCTAATATTAATCTGGATACCTCCTCACAAAATGGATCTAATTGCACTTCATTGCATTTCACGCTACAAATTTTTGATAATTCAATCAATTTTTTTGGGGCGAAACAGAGGATATCTCGATCGGGGGAGAGAATGGGGAAATCCCATATGACCCAATAGATCTGCCAAGTCGCACTATATGTCAATCCAAGATGGATTCTTGTCTCCGCGACCTCGAAAAGGTACTTTTGGAACACCAATAGGCATAAAATGAAAGAAAAAAAGAATTAAGTACTCTAGTTCACTTTGATGTGGAAGCGTAATAATGGGCTTTGTGTCTTAATAATATTGGCCTTTATCATATTTTATACATAGATTGAATAAGTTCATAAAATAAAGGAAAATTCTTACGAATAGGTCCTTTGAATGATGACCAAATATCGATGCATTCGCTCATAGAAAAAGGAATCAACCCCCATTGCGTATTGGTACTTATCGAGTATAGAATAGATCTGCTTCTCTTTTTTCCTACGAACCAAACTCTTCCATTATTAGTAAAATATATTACTAAAAGAATAGAACAAATCTTAATACTTTTTTCGAGATAATCCACTGAAAAAAAAAAGGGGGGGTACATAGCAGAGTTTTTTTTAATGCAATAAAGTTACATAGTGTCTATTTTTTATTAATATAAGGGGTAGTCCCATGGGTTTGCCTTGGTATCGTGTTCATACCGTTGTATTGAATGATCCTGGTCGTTTGCTTTCTGTCCATATAATGCATACAGCTCTGGTTGCTGGTTGGGCCGGTTCAATGGCTCTATATGAATTAGCAGTTTTTGATCCCTCCGATCCTGTTCTTGATCCAATGTGGAGACAAGGCATGTTCGTTATACCCTTCATGACTCGTTTAGGAATAACCAATTCATGGGGCGGTTGGAGTATTACAGGAGGGACGATAACGAATCCGGGTATTTGGAGTTACGAAGGTGTAGCCGGGGCGCATATTGTGTTTTCTGGCTTGTGCTTCTTGGCAGCTATCTGGCATTGGGTGTATTGGGATCTAGAAATATTTGGTGATGAACGTACAGGAAAGCCTTCTTTGGATTTGCCTAAGATCTTTGGAATTCATTTATTTCTCTCAGGAGTGGCTTGCTTTGGTTTTGGGGCATTTCATGTAACCGGATTGTATGGTCCTGGAATATGGGTGTCCGACCCCTATGGACTAACTGGCAAGGTACAATCCGTAAATCCAGCGTGGGGCGTGGAAGGTTTTGATCCTTTTGTTCCAGGAGGAATAGCCTCTCATCATATTGCAGCAGGTACATTGGGCATCTTAGCAGGCTTATTCCATCTTAGTGTCCGCCCACCTCAACGTCTATACAAAGGATTACGTATGGGCAATATTGAAACCGTTCTTTCCAGCAGCATCGCTGCTGTCTTTTTTGCAGCTTTTGTTGTTGCTGGAACTATGTGGTATGGTTCAGCAACTACCCCCATCGAATTATTTGGTCCCACCCGTTATCAATGGGATCAGGGATACTTTCAGCAAGAAATATATCGAAGAGTTAGTGCTGGACTAGCCGCAAATCAAAGTTTCTCAGAAGCTTGGTCTAAAATTCCTGAAAAATTAGCTTTTTATGATTACATCGGAAATAATCCGGCGAAAGGGGGATTATTCAGGGCGGGTTCAATGGATAACGGGGATGGAATAGCAGTCGGGTGGTTAGGACACCCTATCTTTAGAGATAAAGAAGGGCGTGAACTTTTTGTACGTCGTATGCCGACTTTTTTTGAAACATTTCCTGTTGTTTTGGTAGACGGAGATGGAATTGTTAGAGCCGATGTTCCTTTTAGAAGGGCAGAATCGAAGTATAGTGTCGAACAAGTAGGTGTAACTGTTGAATTCTATGGTGGCGAACTGAATGGAGTGAGTTATAGTGATCCTGCTACTGTGAAAAAATATGCTAGACGTGCTCAATTAGGTGAAATTTTTGAATTAGATCGGGCTACTTTGAAATCCGATGGTGTTTTTCGTAGCAGTCCAAGGGGTTGGTTTACTTTTGGACACGCTTCGTTTGCTCTGCTTTTCTTCTTTGGACACATTTGGCATGGTGCTAGAACCTTGTTCAGAGATGTTTTTGCTGGTATTGACCCGGATTTGGATGCTCAAGTGGAATTTGGAGCATTCCAAAAACTTGGAGATCCAACTACAAGAAGACAAGTAGTCTGATGCAACATTGCTCTGCTGCTTTTCGCTTCTATTTTAATTTGTGATTTTCAAAATTTCAAATTTGAAATAAAGTACTGGAGAAATCTGTATTTAAATCGCCGCCTTTATTGATTCTTTTTTTTCTTTAATCCGGGAGATGATCCCAAATAAACAGGTATGGAAGCTATAATTGTAAACCACGATCGGATTTATGGAAGCATTGGTTTATACATTCCTCTTAGTCTCGACTCTAGGGATCATTTTTTTCGCTATCTTTTTTCGAGAACCGCCTAAAGTTCCAACTAAAAAATAAAAAAAAAAAAATGAAATGATTTTTCATTATCACAATTGAAGTAATGGGCCTCCCAATATTTGGAGGCCCATTACTTCAGTTAGTCCCCGTGTTCTTCGAATGGATCTCTTAGTTGTTGAGAGGGTTGCCCAAAAGCGGTATATAAGGCGTACCCAGTAAAACTTACAAGTAAACCAGATATAGAGATGGCGACTAGAGTTGCTGTTTCCATTATTATATAATATATAATTTCAAGACCACAATGGATCTATGATAAGATCGTTTATTTACAACGGAATGGTATACAAAGTCAACAGATCTCAATGAATACAAAATAGGATTTATGGCTGCACAAACTGTTGAGGGTAGTTCTAGATCTCGTCCAAGACGAACTGCTGTAGGGGATTTATTGAAACCATTGAATTCGGAATATGGTAAAGTAGCTCCTGGATGGGGAACTACTCCTTTGATGGGTGTCGCAATGGCTCTATTTGCGATATTCCTATCTATTATTTTGGAGATTTATAATTCTTCCGTTTTACTGGACGGAATTTCACTCAATTAGATTCACAAGAACCACAAAATCCGAGACCTAAATGCTAATGCTTATTTAAAAGCTCGGATTTTTATTTTAGTTGATTGGTAGTTCGACCGCGAAATTTTTTTGTTTCTGTATTTCCGGAATATGAGTGTGTGACTTGTTCTAATTGATCCTATTGATAGTACAGAGAATGGGTCTGTCGTCTTGATAGAGATGATTTGACTCCGTCGGATATGCATTCTAGTATCTGGAGCACGGAATATATGAAAGAGATCCCAAAGTAGTCGAACTATGATTCATACTTAATATTCAGACCTCGCAGCCGGATTCAAAAAATTTTTCCAAAGAAAAAAAGTTATAAATTCAAAATTGAAAGATTTTTCTTTTTTCAAATTCTCCATTTCTGTCTCGATTTTGCTCAAAGGACAAGCGTTTCTTTGGATTTTTAATCATTCTATTTATATCTATTCTACTCGTTGAATAAATGATGATCCAATGGTTCTTACTCAGGGAATCTTTGGACTTAGTTTGAAGGTTTTATTGAATCATTGTGGTTCTGGTATGAATCTGAGGTTTCAATTGATTCATAGGGTCTTAACAAGAAAATTCCTATCAATAATAAAGAAAATATAAAGTAAAGCTGCATTACATACAAATAAAAATAACAAATCAAAGAAAATGAAATAGGTAAATAGAAGATTCAAGAGGCCTGTAACGATCAACATAAAGACAAGCGAGTCAACTTGATTTTTTGGCATTCTAATTATAACCACAAAGAATAGCTTTATGATTTTTATTCTTTCGTATCTTTAGATAAGATTGAATCAAACGATTAATAATAAAAAGTTTCCAATTTTATATTCCA